AGTGTTGAATAGAAATCTAAATGGGGCGTGGCCAAGTGGTAAGGCAACGGGTTTTGGTCCCGCGACTCGGAGGTTCGAATCCTTCCGTCCCAGGGCCCTCCAATTCTATCAGAATAAAGATTTTTTTGTTCTATTTAAAATCTTCTGTTTAAGAGTGTAATGTTTATTTAATAGTTCCTTGTTTCCGATTTCTAATGATTCATAAAAGAAGAATATCTTTTACTTTCTTTCTCATAAAACGAATTGAGTGCCGATGACATACAGAATAAATTTGTGATCCGGGTGGGATAGTAATATGGATTAATGTATAATTAAAAAAGAAAACAGGACGGGCTGTCCTGTGTATGCACGGCTTGCTCAACTTCATATTGAAGTTAGTTACTTAGAAAACTTTACATCCTATAATTCATTTAAATTATTGAATTATCAATGCAATGCTGCATTCTGAATCGAAATGCGAAAATCCCCATATTCCTTAATTTCTTTTATATTTCGATTCTTTGATCTCTAAAGAAAAAAATGGGGTAACTAATTCTATGTTTGATGCTGAATTCTGAACAGTAGGAAGTTCTTGTCTTGGTACTAATTTAATTACATCACTGGGATGAAGGCTCCAAAAACTTGTTTGGGATAAAAATAGGAACAAAACAAGTAAAAAAAAAGTATGCAACTGTTTGTCTTTTCGCTTATACAAGATTGTCCAGCATACTGTAAGCACATCCTTTTTTTATCTATCTAGCTGGGTGAAATCATTGATGATTCAATTGGGTTTTTACGGGAAAACTTGATTCAAATAAATGATAATGATGTCGAAGTAGTACATTTAAAAAATTAAAAAATTTTAATCACTCTCCTTGGTATTCGAAGAAGTGTGAAATTTCGAAATCTATTCCTATCGAGCAACTTCCCCCTCCCCGGTCATTGGACTAGCCTATTTGGTTAATGAGTATATTCATTCTGTTCCGGTATTGGAAACCCGATTAAAGACCCTTCTTTAGTTTTAGTTTAATTGTTCGATAAAAAAAAAAGAATTGGATTTTTCATGATTGATCTGTCTTGAACAATCTGTTGACGATGCAGATTGAAAGAAGAATTCATTTATTTGTATTCTTTATAAATTGTTTAATTCATAATTTATATGTAATATGGGGTTAATAAACTAAAATTCTTGTTGAGACTTCTCCAGAAAAAATACCCATACATAATAAAAAAATAAAGTTCTGTATTATTATGTATGTATCGATTGAGCCAATGATTATTCATGATTCCATATTGAATCAATTCCATACCGGTTCCAAACTAGAGGAATGTTATGGTAAAACTTCGTTTAAAACGATGTGGTAGAAAGCAACGTGCGACTTGAAGGACATGATCGGTTGTGGATTCTTACATCCACCATTTTTTATATAGGAATTATGAGGTGCTCTTGGCTCGACATAGTTTGTTCTGTTCTACTAGAACCCCCATTTGGTTGGGTTGTGAGTTAAAGTAAATGGTACACGATGGAGCTCGAGCAGAAAAGATGAATTTCTCAGAGGTAAGGATCTAGGGTTAATGTCAATCAATAAGTTGGAACAACTTCGTAAGCATATCTTCGATATAGAAATGGAAAAGATTCCATTCTAACAAAATTTCCTTTTGGATTTGAAACTTTTGTTGAAATTGGGAAAACTATTTCGACCAAAAGTGTATCACACGGGAATCAACCATTCATATGATTTTTCGATAGTCAATAAATCACAAAAGGTATGTTGCTGCCATTTTGAAATGATTAAGGATCACCGAAGTAATGTCTAAACCCAATGATTCAAAAACAAAGATAAACGATCTTGGAACAAGAAAACGCCATTTTCAATTGTCTCAACAACTTGAGCAGAATAAAATAAGGAATAACAAAATGGATTCTAAAATGAGACAAAAAAATGGGTTAAAGACAGCTCAATAAATTAAATGCTAAGGACTCAAGATTTTCCTTTGAACTCTTTGAGAATTATCCTATCCAACTTGAGTTATAAGTACGAATGATTTTATTCTTTTCGGTTTTTTCGGGAAGTGAAGAATCAAAAAATGAATAAAATCTAAAATCATAGTTTAATTGAATTTATTATTTTATGAATCCATTTGCCACTCTAGTTATATATTATGACATAAATTAGAATCATTCTTTCTCGAGCCGTACGAGGAGAAAGCCTCTTATACGTTTCTAAGGGGGGAATTGTTGATCTATATCTATCCCACTGAGCCATCTATCGAATCGTTGCAATTGATGTTCGGTCTCGAAGAGAAGGAAGAGATCTTCGGAAAGTGGGTTTTTACGATCCAATAAAGAATCAAACCTATTCAAATGTTCCTGCTATTCTATATTTCCTTGAAAAAGGCGCTCAACCTACGGGAACCGTCCATGATATTTCAAAGAAGGCAGAGATATTTAAGGAACTTCGCTTAATTACACGAAATCAAAAATAAATAAAATAATAAATAGAAAAAAAAAATGAAAATGAGGAATTTAATTATTTATATTTTAATTATTTATATAAATAACTAAAAAATGGATTTATTATATGATATGCAATATGAGAGATGATCTGAGAGGGGTAGAAAGGAGGTTGTTTAAATATCTGAACTAACCGAATAAAAAAATTATGGGATTATCCTCAATCGGGTGGTTTTTGGTGTGGTGATACTCCACTAAAAAAAATGGGACGAGCTTGCTTATTTTAGTTTTATGGATATTCAATAAACCCGAGATTTTCTTCTTCCTTATTTCTTTTTTTCTATTTTATACACTTTATTATCTATGTAATGTAATGAATGTAATCCAGGTTATCTATGAAGTGCCAATCCAACACAAGTCCTTATTATTATTTGCATTTTTTGTTTCTTCTCAACGTTCATATTGACAATAGTGTATTGAACAAATATAATTGATCGTGGATAAATAGATCCATTTATCCCCGCCCTATAAGCTTTTTTACTTTATGTAAGTGATGGGTTCCTTGGATTCGATTGAAACAAGTCTCTTCTGAATAAACAAAAAAAAAAAAGAAAAAAGGGCGATCCATACATAATTTTATATATATTTTTCTTTATCTGGCTGGGAATTTCTTATATTTTTATTAGATCTGTTCATTTAAAAAAATATTTTTTTGCTGGGGTTGTGCAATCCAATCTCTTTTTTTTATTCCGATCGTATCTACACACCATAATTCCATTTTTGGGTTGCTAACTCAACGGTAGAGTACTCGGCTTTTAAGTGCGGCTAGAATTTTTTACACATTTGGATGAAGCAACGGATTCGTCCATACCGCTGGTAGAAGTTTGTAAGACCACGACTGATCCTGAGAGGGAACGAATGGAAAAAACAGCATGTCGTATCAATAAATAACTCTAAGATAAGAGTACTTAATCCTTACGAGATCGGTACAAAATATTCTTTGTAATTCTTAGAGCGGCACAAAAAATCAATTCATGGTTGGATCAAGTGAATAAATGGATAGAGCCGAAAGGTTCAAATTATTGGGAAACAAAAAAAGCAACGAGCTTCTGTTCTAAAATTAGAATAATTCCCGATCTAATTATACGTTAGAAATATATTAGTCCCTGGTGCGGGAAAAGGTTATGAAATAACCTTAAATAATAAGTGGATTCGCCACTTTTTTTATGAATCCTAACTATTAAATATATCCCTGAGTGGAGACAAATGTGTAGAAGAAACAGTATATTGAGAAACATAATCTAAAGTCAAAAGAGCGATCGGGTTGCAAAAATAAAGGATTTCTAACCATCTCGGTATCTTATAACGAACAAAAATTGGATGGGATGGAAAAAGAGAGAATCCGTAGATTAATCATCTACAAGGTATGTATTCTTTTCTTACTATATGACTTTGATACCTTGTTTTGACTGTATCGTACTATGTATCATTTGATGGCCCAAGAAATCCCCTGCTTTAGTTTAAATCGAATTAAAAATGGAGGAATTACAAGGATATTTAAAGATAGATAGATCTAGAGAACGAGACTTCCTATATCCACTTCTCTTTCAGGAATACATTTATGCACTTGCTCATGATCATGGGTTAAATAAATCGATTCTTTATGAGCCTATGGAAAATTTAGGTTATGACAATAAATATAGTTCCCTAATTGTTAAACGTTTAATTATTCGAATGTATCAACAGAAACATTTTTTTATTTTGGCTAATGATTCTAATCAAAATAAATTTGTTGGGCATAATAAAAATTTTTATTCTCAAATGATATCAGAGGGGTTTGCAGTCATTGTGGAAATTCCATTCTCACTGCGAGTAGTATCTTCCCTAGAAGGTACAGAAATAGCCAAATCTTTTAATTTACGATCAATTCATTCCATATTTCCCTTTTTAGAGGAAAAATTATCACATTTAAATCATGTATTAGATATACTAATACCCTATCCTATCCATCTGGAATTATTGGTTCAAACCCTTCGCTGTTGGATACAAGATGCCCCCTTTTTACACTTATTGAGATTCTTTCTCTACGAGTATCATAATTGGAATAGTCTTATTACTCAAAAAACGAAAATAAATTTCTTTTTTTCAAAAGATAATCAAAGATTATTCCTGTTCCTATATAATTTTTATGTATATGAATCGGAATCCATATTAGTTTTTCTCCGTAAACAATCTTCTCATTTACGATCAACATCTTCTAGAGCTTTTCTTGATCGAACACATTTTTATGGAAAAATAGAACATTTTTTAGTAGTTTTTCATAATGATTTTCATACCATCCCGTGGTTGTTCAAGGATCCTTTCATGCATTATTTCAGATATCAAGGAAAATCCATTATGTCTTCAAAAGGAACTCCCCTTCTGATGAAGAAATGGAAATATTACCTTGTAAATTTATGGGAATGTCGTTTTTACTTTTGGTCTCAACCGGATAGGATTCATATAAACCAATTATCCCATAATTTTCTTGATTTTCTGGGCTATCTTTCAAATGTACGACCAAATC